CTTGGGATCCTATGGATGAAGATATGGTCTCCATGGACCCCATTGGATTTCATTCAGAGAAGGATCCTTATAGAGATCGTATCAATTTTTATCAAAGAAGGACAGGTTTAACTGACGCTGTTCAAACAGGCATAGGTCAACTAAACGGTATTACCATAGCAATCGGGGTTATGGATTTTCAGTTCATGGGAGGTAGTATGGGATCTGTAGTAGGCGAAAAAATCACTCGTTTGATCGAGTATGCTACTAATCGATCTTTACCTGTCATTATTGTGTGTGCTTCTGGAGGAGCACGCATGCAAGAAGGAAGTTTGAGCTTGATGCAAATGGCTAAAATATCTTCTGCTTTATATAATTATCAATCAAATAAAAAGTTATTCTATGTATCAATTCTAACATCTCCTACAACGGGTGGAGTAATTGCCAGTTTTGGTATGCTGGGAGATGTTATTATTGCTGAACCCAATGCCTACATTGCTTTTGCGGGTAAAAGAGTAATTGAACAAACATTGAATAGAACAGTACCCGACGGTTCACAAGCGGCTGAGTATTCATTCCATAAGGGCTTATTCGACCTAATCGTGCCGCGTAATCTTTTAAAAGGTGTTTTGAGTGAGTTATTTCAGCTCCATGGTTTCTTTCCTTTGAAAAAAAATGCAAAAAAATACCGAAATAAAATGAGAATAATATAGAATAGAAGCGATTTCTATGTCTACTATGCCTACCAAGAACTCCCATTTTGTACTAGAAATCCTTGGTTGGCGGATTATCATACATATTCGTGTAGAAAGATGAAGAGGTACACTTCATTTAGTTCTCATTCCTTGCACTTATTAACTACTTAATATTATTTATAATAGATATATTTACCATAAGATATCTTTATAATAGGTACAAATATGAAATCGAGGTACCCATTCTATGACAGATTTTAACTTACCCTCTATTTTTGTCCCTTTAGTGGGTCTAGTATTTCCGGCGATTGCAATGGCTTCTTTATTCCTTCATGTCCAAAAAAATAAGATTGTCTAGATCCGATGTGACAAAATTTCATCAATTTATTTCAACACTGAATCATAATACAGATATTTAAGAGATTTGTTTAATGTAATATGGTACGATATGTGGCTTTTTCTGAACACAAATGAAATCGCTGTTATGCATGCGGATACATGATATCCGCATAAATGCATGTGCATGTATATGCGGGGCATATATGGTTAAAAAGATCGGTGAATGTTTTTATAATAGAAAGTTAATGTATTTAATCAATTACTCCTAATGGCTCATATCAGAATAGTGCTAGTTGATGAAAGTTACTTCGGCATCAAAAAAAAAGGAAAGTCAATTTTTTTTTTGCAATTCCAATCGAATGCAACTGGATATAGTATGAGTATGAACTGGCGATCAGAACATATATGGATAGAACTTATAACCGGGTCTCGAAAAACAAGTAATTTTTGCTGGGCCTGTATCCTTTTTTTAGGTTCGCTAGGATTCTTAGTGGTTGGAACTTCCAGTTATCTTGGTAGGAATCTGATACCCGGATTTCCATCTCAGCAAATCATTTTTTTTCCACAAGGGATCGTGATGTCTTTCTATGGGATCGCGGGTCTATTCATTAGTTCCTATTTGTGGTGCACAATTTCATGGAATGTAGGTAGTGGTTATGACCGATTCGATAGAAAAGAAGGAATAATGTGTATTTTTCGTTGGGGATTCCCCGGAAAAAATCGTCGCATTTTCCTTCGTTTCTTTCTGAAAGATATCCAATCAATCAGAATGGAGGTTAAGGAGGGTCTTTTTCCTCGTCGTATTCTTTATATGGAAATCAGAGGCCAAGGAACCATTCCCTTGACTCGTACTGACGAAAATTTGACTCCACGAGAAATTGAACAAAAAGCGGCCGAATTGGCCTATTTCTTGCGCGTACCGATTGAAGTATTTTGAAAAATGAACCGAACGAAGAATGAATGTTTTCTGCGCATAATGGGAGGAGTTCGCCAATTTCCTTTTTAATACAATTGAAGTTTCCTCAGAATGCTCGTTCGAGCAAGACATACTAGATTCCATTTTCTCGTCCCGTTGGCGCAACAAACAAAACAACCTGCATAGAATAAAACAAAAGTAGGAGAACGTATATGGAAGAACTATAATAAATAAAATAAACTATAATAAGAAGAAATTTTTTTCTATACCAAAACCTTTTTGTATGCGTATAAAGTCCAACTCAATTCTTTTATACTAGTAAAAAGTCTAATTTTAATCTAAGTATGAATTCATAAAATATCCGAATATGTATTTCGTAACACAGAATTCATCTTTTTAGACTAGGCCTCAGATTTTGAATTGATGCCGTATTCTTGCGCTATGGTTATACGATGCAACGTTTCGAAGTAATTTATTTAATGGAATTGATCCGGGAGGGTTTTTCGTCTTGAAATCCGAATAATATTCGTTACTTCAAGTAGGTTTTTCGAGTATTTATCGAAAGGAGCAAATGAAGATGAAATTCGTTCGAATTTGCCCAATTGAGATATCCGAAAATCCTATTTACTTAACTAAATATATCTATTCAAATTCAATTTTGAATTTTATTATTTATTAATTATATATTATTATTTTTTTTTTTCATCCGAAAGGGGATCCTTAGTTCTATTTCTAGAGTCCTTCTAGATCTAAGGACTCAATTTTATACAAAAATAGGAATAGATCGATAGGTTCGATACCTTGTTATAGAACTCGTGCTTTAGAGAAATATCAGATTCAGATAGAGTTGACAAATGAAGCAGTTCATTAACAATTCACAGATAAAAAATGAAAAAAAAGAAAGCATTGACTTCCCTCCCATATCTTTTATCTATAGTGTTTTTGCCCTGGTGGGTCTCTCTCTCATTTCAAAAAAGTCTGGAACCTTGGATTATTAATTGGTGGAATACTAGGCAATCCGAAACCTTTTTGAATGATATTCAAGAGAAAAATGTTCTAGAAAAATTCTTAGAATTAGAAGAACTGCTCTTGTTGGACGAAATGATAAAGGAATATCCAGAAACACATATACAAAAGCTTCGTATAGGAATACACAAGGAAACGATACAATTGGTCAAAACACACAATGAATATCATCTCCATATCATTTTGCATTTGTCGACAAATATAATCTGTTTCGCTATTCTAAGTGGTTATTTTATTCTGGGTAATGAACAGCTTATCATTCTTAATTCTTGGGTTCAGGAACTCTTCTATAACTTAAGTGACACAATAAAAGCTTTTTCGATTCTTTTAGTTACTGATTTATGGATCGGATTTCACTCGACCCACGGTTGGGAACTAATGATTGGTTCAATCTACAATGATTTTGGATTAGCTCATAACGATCAAATTATATCTGGTCTTGTTTCCACTTTTCCGGTTATTCTAGATACAATTGTGAAATATTGGATTTTCCGTTTTTTAAATCGCGTATCTCCTTCGCTTGTAGTCATTTATCATTCAATGAATGAATGAAGAACTTATTTGATCTCCTGATACCAATCAAAATTTTTCTTCGCATATAAAGAAAGCATTTTTCATTTTACTTATTCTTTATGCTTCTACCTTTTCAAGGTATTCGTCCTATTTCAGTACAACGACAGACTCGTGGATAGGGAACTATACTAGCTACCTATCTGATTTATTGTATAAATTCCTGGATCAATGATTGGATCATGCAAAATAGAAATACTTTTTCTTGGGTAAAGGAACAGATGACTCGATCTATTTCTGTATCGATCATGATATATGTAATAACTCGAGCATCTATTTCAAATGCTTATCCCATTTTTGCGCAGCAAGGTTATGAAAATCCACGAGAAGCAACTGGGCGAATTGTATGCGCCAATTGCCATTTAGCTAATAAGCCTGTGGATATTGAAGTTCCGCAAGCTGTACTTCCCGATACTGTATTTGAAGCAGTTGTTCGAATTCCTTATGATAAGCAACTAAAACAAGTTCTTGCTAATGGTAAAAGGGGGGCTTTGAATGTGGGGGCTGTTCTTATTTTACCCGAGGGATTCGAATTAGCCCCCCCCGATCGTATTTCTCCCGAGGTGAAAGAAAAGATAGGAAATCTGGCTTTTCAGACTTATCGTCCCAATAAAAGAAATATTCTTGTGATAGGTCCTGTTCCCGGTCAGAAATATAGTGAAATCGTCTTTCCCATTCTTTCCCCCGACCCTGCTACGAAGAAAGACGTTCACTTCTTAAAATATCCCATATATGTAGGTGGGAACAGGGGAAGGGGTCAGATTTATCCTGATGGGAGCAAGAGTAACAATACAGTCTATAATGCTACATCTGCGGGTATAGTAAGCAGAATAGTACGTAAAGAAAAAGGAGGATATGAAATAACCATAGTTGATGCATCGGATGGCCACCAAGTGATTGATATTATACCTTCAGGACCGGAACTTCTTGTTTCAGAGGGTGAATCCATTAAGCTTGATCAACCATTAACAAGCAATCCTAACGTAGGGGGGTTTGGTCAGGGAGATGCAGAAATAGTGCTTCAAGATCCATTACGTGTCCAAGGCCTTTTATTCTTCTTGGCATCTGTTATTTTGGCACAAATTTTTTTGGTTCTTAAAAAGAAACAGTTTGAAAAGGTTCAATTATACGAAATGAATTTCTAGATCCAGAGATTCAACATCAAGTTGGTAAAAAGCGTGGAATTCTTGTCGATCAATACAATTAAATACGTATGATAAAAAAATTCTATAAATCCTTTTGTTTACTTTGTTTATACTGCTTTTTATGGAATTCCTTACTTGTATCCCATTCCTAGCACTAGACAATAGGCATACAAAAACAAAGGAAGAGAATACAAGATAAGAGTGGTATAAATGAAAGGAACAGATATTTCTAGAAGGGATTCTAAGTCTTCCTAATCTTCTATTCGACACAAGAAAAGGACTTTATACCCTTTCTTGTGTCGTCTTGTATCGAAATAAATAATAATGATT